TCTCCCACCTAGCTATTTTCTTTAGTTATTCACTAGAACAATTATGATCTGGAAGTCAATCCGGGGCAAGTGTTCGGATCTATTATGACATAGCAGTGAGGCGCTCAACGGACCTTTTGAATCTTATAAAACCTTTTCTGGACTTTGAATTGAAGTTAAACAATTTTTTGTGCAAACTAGTGTATTCATATCTCAATTCGAAGTTCCTAGATGGAACGACTTTCATTTTTATTTTATGTCAGAAGATATGAATATGTACTCGATTTCAAACCACATGAACAGTCGTTAGCATTACTAAGAGACATACCGGTATTTATATTTAATTTTCTTTCATTTTGAATTTAGTCTTTAGTCATTCGAAGGTCTCTTTTATTAGTTTGAATAGCAGAAAAAAAAAATAGAATTATCTACTGTCTCCCCTTATCGTTTATACCGACGAAATACCAAACGAAATAGAACGATCTTAGAAGGGATATAATGAAATTCTTTGATTGGTTGTTCCTAGAGAAATGATCCGTTTTCTATGGGATAGAGACAACAAACAATTAATTATAACAAATAAAAAATCAAAATAGAAAAAAAAATTCTAAATCGAATAATACTAATACTATTCCAAAAACGAAATAGAATATTACAATAAAAAATCGAATAAAATAAACAGACTGTTATTATTCGAAACGCCCTGTGATCTTCAACCAATTCTGTGCTTCAATATAATTACCAGGCGTAAGGGCTATAGCTTGTTTCCAATACTTAGCGGCTTGATCGAACCAAGCCTCCGCAATTTCAGAATCTCCCTGTCGAATGGCCTGTTCTCCGCGGTCGGAATAGGTGAGTAAACTCCTTCCCTTAGAACCGTACTTGAGAGTTTCCTGCCTCATACGGCTCACCAGTCTTTTGGTGTCTCATTTTTTTTTTTTAATGGATCATAGACCATATCTAATTGAATGAGATTTCTTATAGAATAGATTCGATCTATTCCATTTTTTTGCGAGTTAACCAAAAGAAAAGGGGTGTTAAATTCCATGAGTTTCAAACTTGCATTTTTATTAATACAAAATGGAATCCGTTTTCTAGTTTTATCTTTTCTCCTACCTTCCGAAGAATGAAGCATCAGCATTTCCACTCTCATTCGAATTCGAATTTTCTGAAAGGTAACTATCTCGGTTTCATATATTATATACTTTCCATATAGGATATAGAAATCTATAGAATCTTTGAAAAAGACTTTTCTTTCTTCATAAGAAAGAAAAGACTTACTATCTTTGGGATCTGATACTACACCGCTGCTCCAAATTTTAGGGGATCAACTCTATTACATAAGTGGATTCCTAACTTTGTATATCATAATACTTTTCTATCATAATATTAAGTAAGCAGTTCTTATTGTATCGGCCCAAAACCTCTCTAATTGATCTTTACGGCGCTTCCTCTATCAATTAGATCCTTTATCCATAGAATAAAGTATCTAGGCATATCGATTTCTTCCTATTTCGACTTCTATGAAGTTTCTTTCTTTACTACAGCTGATAAAAATCGTTGTTTTGGACAATATATATATGTAGAAAGCCTTTTATAGTTATAGTATTTCTTAGCGGATTTGCTCTTTCTTTTTTTTTTCTTTCTATAGTGGAGATAGTCGCACGTAATGACAGATCACGGCCATATTATTAAAAGCTTGTGGTAAGAACGGGTTTCGTTCTAGTGCCCGAAAATAATATTCCAAAGCTTTCGTATGTTCTCCGTTACTTGTGTGGATAAGGCCTATGTTATAAAGTATATAACTTCGATCATAGGAATCAATTTCTAGTCGCATAGCTTCATAATAATTCTCTAAAGCTTCCGCATAATTTCCTTCGGATTGAGCCGACATCCGTTACGGTCGTCATTCAGTTCGAAGAATCTCCGCTACAGAACCGTACGTGAGATTTTCATCTCATACGGCTCCTCCTTTATGTGCATAATGATAAAAATACATAGCATAGAATCAAAAAAGATTGCAATATTCTCATTATCAACTGAGCAGGGCTAGTGTTTTTACACGAAATCTCTAGCCAACCTTCCTGTAAAAGTGTAAAAGGTCTTTTCTTAACATCAAGTATATTGGTACTGGATAAAAAAATGGTAACTCCAACAATTTCTTTGTCCTCAACGTCGCTTAATTTCCAGGAATTAGGCACTTCAACAGTCTTCGATGGTTATACGGATATCCAAAATACGAACGAGATGGATGTTTGTTTGTCCCAACCATTCTTGTTAGTCCCGATCCCGATAAAGAAGGGGATAATTTTTAACAAAGTTTTCGTGTTGTTGATTCGTAGGCGTAGTGCTTCTTCCATCATGCCGCCTATTGGTACTAGTGGAGTAGGGTTGACCTAAGGTATAGGTATAGGGAGAACCTTTTGCTTAATACTATAAATCGAAAATGGAAGCATATGAGGCTGCATTAATCGGGGATACACGACAGAAGGAATTAATTGTTTTAAACTTCACCTTCAGCAAGCGTAGATTTTTTTTTTTCAATTTTTTTCTATCCGAAGAATGTGCCTTTCTCCTAAGACTGAGAGCGATAAATAAAAAAAAAGATAATCAAATCGCACCATCTCTGTAATAGGTGAATGCCTCTTTTTCTCCCGAAGTTGTCGGAATTATTTGTAATAAGATATTGGCTACAATTGAAAAGGTCTTATCAATAAAATTTCCATTTATCCGAGATCTAGGCATAGGTGTATAAATGAATTCTCTAATTAAATTACCTCTCGTGAGAAAAGAATCCCACAAACAAAGGAAAATTGTACAGTAAAGTACGAAATAACGTAAAAACAGACGCATTAAAATTCTCTTTATCCTCCAGAAGTTTTTTGTGATAAAAAGTTTTTCTATTTAGAAGTGATTTTAGGTTCCTATCAAAAAAAAAAAATCGAATATGAATAACTCATAACTCGGTTTCTGGGCCATAATCATTATGTAGGAGAGATGGCCGAGTGGTTCAAGGCGTAGCATTGGAACTGCTATGTAGGCTTTTGTTTACCGAGGGTTCGAATCCCTCTCTTTCCGCAGCATCTTTCTTTACCTAATTCACCACTGTTACTGACTACAATGTATCAAATAACACAAATAACAACGGATACCATTATTCCAACTTTCTTTGATATGAATTCTCCACTCTATTCTTCATTTTTGTTATACAGAAAATACTAGAACTAGTTGGCAAGGAATAAAAATTTTCCGAAACTTTCTTATTTTCGTTATTAAGTCTGACGAGAATAATATTCTACAACCAGCAATTCATTTATTTTCAAACCAATCCATTTACTATCTAATATTTGATTGACTAATCCTTTATATTGGAATGGGTGAAGAGTCAAATGTTTTGGCAATTCCTCACGGGGGGATGAATCAAGAAAATTTTGAATCAGAGTTTTAGACTTTTGTTCATCCCTCGCTTTAATAATATCTTGGGGTTTGCAGCGATAACTTGGTATATCTACTATACGACCATTAACTAAAACATGTCTATGGTTAACGAATTGGCGGGCTTGAGGAATAGTCGAAGCCATACCCAATCGAAAAAGTATGTTATCCAACCGCATTTCAAGTAATTGTAGTAAAACCCGACCGGTTGACCCTTTCGCTTTTCTGGCGATACGAACGTATTTAAGCATTTGTCGTTCTGTAAGACCATAATGAAAACGCAATTTTTGTTTTTCTTCTAAACGAATACGATATTGAGATTTTTTACCAGAGCGCGATTGGTTTCTAAGATCGCTTCCGGCTCTAGGCCTTTTAGTAGTTAGTCCAGGTAAAGACCCCAGACGACGTATTTTTTTGAAACGAGGCCCTCTGTAACGTGACATAAAGACTCCTTGTTTAATTTCATAAACCTAAATTAAAACTAAACTCTAAACTAAAGTATTGTACTACAAAGAAAGAATAATTAGATGAATTCTATCAATATCCGAACCTTTTCTATTATATATATATCCATATATATATATACAATTAATATAATCTATTTAAATAGAAATCAAAAATAAATAGAAATCAGAAAAAGTTCTTTTCTTGATTTGGTTTATAGAGATCGGAACTACTCCAATTTTGATTCAAAATTGGAAGCTCCTACGACATAATAGATCGGTGACTCTTGGAAAAAGAAAAGGGAAAAACCCTTTTCTTTTCGATATTCTTTGATTTCAAAAAGACATTATCAATTATGTAAAAAATCCAAATAGGGGAAAAGAAAAGCCGGCTATCGGAATCGAACCGATGACCATCGCATTACAAATGCGATGCTCTAACCTCTGAGCTAAGCGGGCTCACATAACATAAATTGTGCATGCATAGGAATTCAATAAAATACTTCTATTGATATTGAATAAAAAGTATAAAAAATTATTTGAATATTCAATTGAATATTCAAATAATAAATAATAAAGAAAAGAATATTTAATAAAAAATATAAAGAATATAAAAAGATTTTATATATTTTAAATAGATAATATATAAATAGTATATTATACTATTCGAATTCTATTTATTTTCGAATTCTATTTATTAATTATTAAAATTTTATTATAATTAATAAAATTTAATAAAATATATAATTAATATATAAAATAATTAATATATAAAATAAAAATAATTAATATATAAAATAAAATATATAATTAATTATATATATATATAATTATATATATATATAATTAATTTAATAAAATTATATAATTAAATATTAAAAAAAAGAAATTAAAAAAAATAAGAAATTTCCATTTTCGTTATGTTCAATCGTTCGCCCTAAGGAAAAAAGATTCAGAATAAAAAGAAAAATGAAAGAAAGAGAAAGGTCCAATCGAGATCATAATGAAACATTCCCTTCAGTCGGAAAGGTGAAAACTAAGACGAAAAAACAAAAAGAATCGACCGTTCGAGTATTTCAAATTGTATGAGAAAAATGATAGAAGGATGGGCCATAATATATTATGTGGTATACCATCTATATT